AAGAAGGGGGAAGGAAGAAAGCGAATTTGTATAGTAATTCCTCATCCTCAAATCAGCCCTTCCCGTGGTAGGTTATTGTCCAAATAAAAAGAAATAAATAATTGTAGGAATGCAATCTTGATATAATTCGAAAAAACAAGCAGCAAGTACAAGGCAATAAAAAAAAATACGTTTCGATTAAACAAAAGGATTCGCAAATAAAAGTGCCAAGGCTACAACTAATCCATAAATTGTTAAAGCTTCCATAAAAGCCAGACTAAGCAATAAAGTACCTCGTATTTTTCCCTCTGCCTCGGGTTGTCTTGCGATACCTTCTACAGCTTGCCCCGCGGCAGTACCTTGACCAACCCCAGGTCCAATAGAAGCAAGCCCAACAGCCAACCCAGCAGCAATAACGGAAGCGGCAGAAATCAATGGATTCATGATAAGTTCCTCGGACCAAAAAAAAATGGTTAATGATACAATCACAATCAACCAAAAAATTTCGCACTCTTCGTTCTTTTTCTTTATTTAATCTCTTTATTCAATTATTCAATATTGAATTCATAGTTACAAATGAAAAGGGGCCCTTTATTGAAATCCCTATCTAAATCTCCAGGGCAGATTAGATATATTTTTTAGATATCTCTTTTAACTCATAACTATATAAATAGTTAATACTTAATATTGCATATACACGTCTTTCTTCGATAACGTAAACCTACTATTCGTATCTTAAATTCAATCGGATTCTAAAATCATTTTTTTATGTTGAAACATTCACAAAAATAAAGTTGGCTTATAGCCATTATTCCATCGACTTAGTTTGATTTCACTCTTCTAAACAATCCATTTTTTTGAATTCTTCTCTTCCTTATCATTATCCCACTAAGTCTTTATTTTCTTGTAATTTTTTTTCTTATTATTTTTATTTATTAATATTTTTTATTAGTCAATCATTGAATTGAATAAAACCGATTGAAATGGAAATCGCTCCATCTTTCTCGAAAGAATCTCTTTTTTTAATCACATGTTGGAAACAACTCTTATTCAGATTATGACTCCTAAAATTGGAATGGAATGAACAAAATAATCAAGCCAATAAAAAAAGTGATTGGAAGAAGGTATAAATGATTCAAACGAATTCTAGGAAAAATATCGTTTAGGAAAAAGATCTTTTAGATCTCTTTCCCCCCTTTTTTTTACTATTCCTTTAGATCGTTATAAACCCCTTTTTCTATTTATGTGTATATTTATGTTCACTAAGTAGATTATCTTGAACAAGACATAGATTGCCTTAGACTAAGATAAAAAAGGCTATTTCAAAACAAAATTAGTTAATGATGCCCCTCCATGGATTCGCCTATATAAGCCGCAGCTAAAGTTGCAAAAATAAGAGCTTGAATACCACTTGTAAATAATCCAAGGAACATGACAGGTATAGGAACCACTGAAGGTACTAAAGAAACAAGAACAACAACTACTAATTCATCCGCTAATATATTTCCGAAAAGTCGAAAGCTAAGTGATAAAGGTTTTGTGAAATCTTCTAAAATGTTAATGGGTAAAAGAATTGGAGTTGGTTGAATGTATTTACTGAAATAACCTAATCCTTTTTTGCTAAGGCCCGCATAAAAATAGGCTATTGACGTAAGTAAAGCTAAAGCAACGGTAGTATTTATATCATTCGTAGGTGCAGCTAACTCCCCATGAGGTAACTCTATGATCTTCCAAGGTAAAAGTGCACCCGCCCAATTAGAAACAAAAATAAATAGAAACATAGTTCCAATAAAGGGGACCCATGGGCCGTATTCCTCTCCGATCTGAGTTTGGCTCACATCTCGAATGAATTCAAGGACATATTCGAAGAAATTCTGACCGCCAGTTGGAATGGTTTGGGGGTTCCGAACAGCTACAATGGCTGAACCTAATAAGATAGCAATTACAACCCAAGAAGTAATAAGTACTTGGGCGTGGACTTGGAAACCTCCAATTTTCCAATAGAAATGCTGGCCTACTTCCACACCAGATATATCATATAACCCTTTTAGGGTGTTGATGGAACATGATAGAACATTCATATTACCCCCTGAAAGAAAGAAAACTTTAAAAGGAATTATTTTGATTCAACCATCGTTTTTTTACTTGCCTACTAAAATACTCTATTTTAGATACAACAAATCACATAATATAGCTAGTTTTTTTTATCTCTTTTGCACGATTGAGAAATAGTAACTGATTCCATATCCATAAATGTATGTAGTTCACAAAAAAATTTCTTTATCTTATTCTTAATCTATCTTATTATTAATCAGGAATTTCGTATATAGCTAGAACGGCCCTCACAAATTGCAAATACTAATTTATTAAGAATTAACCGGATTGAAGCTATAGCGTCATCATTCGCTGGAATCGAAATATCTGCGAGATCCGGGTCACAGTTTGTATCAATTAAACAAATGGTTGGAATTCCCAAAGTGATACATTCCCGAAGAGCCGTATATTCTTCTTGCTGCTCAAC